TAACCCAATTTTTCAATTTCTAAGTAACCTTGGATACAAATCACGATAATGTATATTGTTCCTCGAATCTGTCATTGAGAGGTAAAGGATTAAATCCTTTTAAGAAATAAAGTTTTTGATCGGAATATGAATCAAACCGAAAGACCCCTTAACTATTAAGGGGGTTAATAGAACGAATCACACTTTTACCACTAAACTATACCCGCTACAATGCGATTATTGTATACAAATGGACCTTTTGTCGATTTTGTCGAATAGGGGAATTGGACGTAATCAAGATAGGATCAGAAAAGAATCATGAAAAAATGAGATTCCGAAAAGAAAGGGGCCTTATTTAAATAACTAAGTTCTCTCTTTTCTTTTGCTGGAGGAGTTTTGATAGATAGGGCTCGCCAAAACAAACCATTGAAATTATAACATAAAAATGCATTGTGTGTAAGAATTCCTAGTTTTCTTTTTTGATTCCCCTAAGGTAGTAAAGTCAATCAAAAAAGAAGAAAGAATAATAAGAAATGACACAAAGTCCTTCTTCTTTTTTTTTTTGTTCAACCATTTTTGTTTTCAAATCAGATAAATCATTTTATTTAGGATTCGTTGAAACAAAAAATAGGATTCGTTGAAACAAAAAAAAAGGCCTGGCTAGGTACTGACCAGGCCAGGCCATGGAAATAAAAAGGCCCTTTCGAACAAAATCAAAGCAAAGAGGTCTTCTTTAGTTTTCTTTCTATTGTTTGTATCTTTTGAATCTTTCGCGTCCTTACTTTATCTAAATAGAATTGCTGATAAAAATCGTACATCGTTATATAATAAAGACAGAGAAAGAACGCATTTTTTAATCCTTAGATTCTATGTAATGTAACATAGTAATTATCTTTTTCAATTGGGAGAGATGGCTGAGTGGACTAAAGCGGCGGATTGCTAATCCGTTGTACGAGTTTTTCGTACCGAGGGTTCGAATCCCTCTCTTTCCGTTTCCGTTGATCACTTGATATTTGATTTATCTTTCCAATTTTGCAAACTTTTTTCTAGTTAAACGCGTGGAATAGAAAAAATCCTAAGAAAATTTTAAAATCAAGCAAGGAAAACTGATTTCTTATTTTATTCTTCACGTCCAGGATTACGTCCTGGATCATTAGATAGGAATCCAAAGATGAAGAGAGAAACAAAGAATATCACTACTGTGTAAACGAAGAGTTTGAGAGTAAGCATTACACAAGCTCCAAGATCATTTTTTGAAAAAAAAAAGAGAATAGATCCTCTATTTTTATACCACATATCGTGTTTTGACACCAAGAAATGAAGTGCTTTCTAGAAATGAAAATAATTTTCAGAAATGAAAATTCATTTCATTTGTAAGAAGAGTCCTTCATTACATTACCAAACAAAAACTTATTTCATACCCACAATTAGATATTGTGGGGGACCCTAATAGGATAAGGTCTTTCACTGGAAAGGGGTCCGAATGGGAAAATGGGATGAGTCGGATTTATCGCAGCTATCCACGAATTTCAATTTTGAATCGAGGATTGATACTGTAAGACTTATCTGATCTTATCAATTGTTAGAATTTTTTTTTCTTGAATAAATCATGACTTTTCTACGATAGTATTAAAGATCTCATCGAAAACTTACAGCAGCTTGCCAAACAAAGGCTAAGAGAAAAAAGAGTAGAGGTATGACTGGCATAATATCTACGATTGGATTCAAAAAAGCATAGGCCTCGGGCAATTTGGCCAAGAAAGGACTACTCGAATAAAGAGTAGAATTAAGACAGATACAGATTAAACTAAAGATATTAAGCATAACAGACATTTTGTTCTTGGAGATAATTGCATTTTGATTGAGTTATTGATATAAGGAAAAATGAAGAAAGTAAGGTTGACAAAAAGATCCTTCTTTTTCTTTGAATCCACCCAATCAAAACTCCTCCAATTCTCAACAGAGAATAGAAGAAATTATACTTTCATACAATATCTTAATTGAATTATATGTAATGATCAATAAATTCAGGTAAATTCTATACCTACATGTATAAAAATTCTAAAAAAAATCTAATCTATTTTATAGATATTTGGACTGAAATTGACGAACAACCAAGAACAATATTATTCTTTATTAGTGTCCAATAGAAATTGGGGCGTGGCCAAGTGGTAAGGCAACGGGTTTTGGTCCCGCTATTCGGAGGTTCGAATCCTTCCGTCCCAGAGCATATCCATTCTATCAGAATAAAGATTGCTTTTTTGAACAAGGTTCTGTTTAAAGGTCTAATATTGGATAGAATGTGATTCATGTTTCTGATTTTGAATCGAAATGTGAAAGAACCGATATTCCCTATCCCAATTATTCATTTTCTGTGGATTTCTGAATTCTAAACAAGAGGGAGTTCTTAGTACTAATGAAATTCAATCAATGGGATTAAGTCTTTTAAGACTGGGTTAGGGTAAAATAAAAATAGGAGCAAGAACTTAATCTGGACTTGTTTGTCTTTGTACCTAGACAA